TGGATGCTCGAGTTATTACATATATCATGATCGATACAGAAATGGATCGAGTCATCTGTTCCTTTACCCAAGAAAAAGTATTTCTATTTTGCATGTCCAATCATGGATCTCGGAATTTCTACAATAAATTAGATAGGGAACTAGTAAAGTTCCCTATGCACGAGTCTGTCATTGTACTGGAATAGTTGTACTGTAATATAGGACGAATACCTTGAACTGGTAGAAATAAAATATAAAGAATTAAGTAAGATTCAAAATGGTTTCTTTATAAAGGAAGAAAGATTCTGATTTATTTGATTGATATCAGGAGATCAAATGAGTTCTTCATTCATTCATTGAATGATAAATGACTACAAGCGAAGGAGATACACGATTTAAATAATGGAAAATCCAATATTTCACAATTGTATCTAGAATAACTGGAAAGGTGGAAACAAGACCAGATATAATTTGATCGTTATGAGCCAATCCAAAATCATTGTAGAACGAACCAATTATTAGTTCCCAACCATGAGTCGAGTGAAATCCAATCCATAAATCAGTAACTAAAAGAATCGAAAAAGCTTTTATTGTGTCACTTAAGTTATAGAGGAATTCCTGAACCCAAGAATTAAGAATGACAAGTTCCTCATTACCCAAAATAAAATAACCACTTAGAATAGCGAAAGAGATTATATTTGTCGAGAAATGCAAAATGATATGGAGATGATATTCATTGTGTGTTTTGACCAATTGTATCGTTTCCTTGTGTATTCCTATACGAAGTTTTTGTATATGTGTCTCCGGGTACTCCTTTATCATTTCGTCCAACAGAAAGAGTTCTTCTAATTCTATGAATCTTTCTAGAACGTTTTTCTCTTGAATGATATTCAAGAGAGTTTTGGATTGCCCGGTATTCCACCAATTTGTAACCCAAAGTTCCAGACATTTATTAAATGAGAGAGAAACCCACCAGGGCAAAAATACTATAGATACAAGATATGGGAAAGAAGGCAATGCTTTCTTTTTTTTCATTTTTTATCTGTGAATTGAATCGTTAATGAACCTGCTTCATTCGTTGACTCTATATGATATTTCTCTGAAGCACGAGTTCTATAACAAGGTATTGAACCTATGGGTCTATTCATTCCAATTTTTGTGTCAAAATTGAGTTTAGTTCTTGGATCTAGAAGGAATATAGAAATGGGATAAGGGTTCGCCCTTTTCGGATAAAAATGAAAAATAAATATTATTCCTAGATATCTCAATTGGGCAAATTTGAATGGGCAAATTCGAAGCAATTTCATCTTCATTTGTTCCTTTCTATGAATACTCGAAAACCCACTTAAAATAACGAATCGGATTTAGAAACGAAAACCCCCCTCAGTTAATTATTTCGAAATGTTTCACCGCCTAGCCACAACCAAGGAAAAAAGGTATCATCAAAATTTTGGGCCTAAAAAGATGAGATGAATTCCGTATTACGAAATAAATGTTCGGATATATTTGATGAATCCCTACTAATTATATTAGCCTTAGATTAGCCTTTTTTCTAGTAGAAATTTTCTAGTAGAAAAGAATTGAGTTGGGATCCATACGCATACGAAATACTTTTGGTATACAAATGGTATACAAAAATTTCTTCTTTTCTTAATTTTCTTCTTTATTATAGTATAGTTTATTATAGTTATTCCATATACGCCCTCCTGCTTTTTTGGTTTATTCTATGGGAGTCGCCACGACAAAGGAAGGAGGAAATAGAATAATCTAACATGTTTTGTTCAAATGAACATTCCAAAAAGACTTCAATTATATTAAAAAGGGAATTAGCAAGTTCCTTCCCCCATGCCGAGAAAACATTTATTCTTTATTGTGTTCAATTCATTTCAAAATACTTCAATTGGTACGCCCAAGAAATAGGCCAATTCGGCAGCTTTTTGTTCAATTTCTCGTGGAGTCAAATTCTCATCAGTACGAGTCAAGGGAATGGCCCCTTGACCTCTGATTTCCATATAAAGGACACGACGAGGATAAAGACCCTCTTTAACCTCAATTCTGATTGATTGGATATCTCTCATAAGGAAGCGAAGGAAGATGCGACGATTTATTCCAGGAAATCCCCAACGAAAAATGCACACAATTCCTTCTTTTCTATCGAATCGGTCATAACCACTACCTACATTCCACAAAATTGTGCACCACAAATAGGAGCTAACGAACAGACCTGCGATCCCGTAAAAAGACATCACGATTCCTTGTGGAAAAAAAATAATTTGCTGAGATGGAAATATGGATATCAGATTCCTACCAAGATAACTGGAAGTTCCAACCGCTAAGAATCCTAGTGAACCTAAAAAAAGGATACAGGCCCAGCAAAAATTACTTGTTTTTCGAGACCCCCTTATAAGTTCTATCCATATATGTTCTGATCGCCAATTCATACTATACTAGATCCAGTTGCATTCGATTGGAATTGAGAGAATAACCCAAATTTGACTTTACCTTTCTTGATCCCGAAGTAACTTTCATCAACTAGCACTATTCTGATGTGGAGTAATTGGTTAGATACATTGACTTTCTATTAAAAATATTTACTGATCCGTTTTTAACCAGCTACATATATATATATATACATGCATTTATGCAGATAGCATGTATCCGCATACATAACAGTTCTTTCATTTGTGTGTGGAAAGAGCCACATATCGTACCATATTGCACTAAAAAAATATCTGTATTATGATACAGTGTTGAAATAAATTGATAGGATTTGGTCCCATTGGATCTAGACAATCTTATTTTTTTGGACATGAAGAGATAAAGAAGCCATTGCAATTGCCGGAAATACTAGGCCCACTAAAGGCACAAAAATAGAGGGTAAGTTGAGATCTGTCATAGAATGGGTGCCTCGATTTAATATTTGTATCTATATATTTGTATCTATTAGAAAGATATCTTATGATATGATAAGTATATCTATTATAAGTAATATTAGGTAATATTGACTATTGTATTTTATATAATATTATACTACTAAGTATATATAAATATATAATTTATAAATAATATATTTATATTAAAATAGAAATTTGAAATAAAAAAATAATATTAAAATATTAAATTTTAATAAAAAAAAGGATAGATAATAAGTGCAAAAATGTAGAACTAAATTAAGTGTACCTATTCATCTTTCTACACGAATATAAATAGGGTAATCTTCTTTTACAAATTTTATTATTCTTCTTCTCCCATCCTTATGTTCTTTCTATCTTTCTTTCTAATCTAATAAGGAGTTTTTTATTTAAAAGGAGTTTTCTTATGAAAATTAAGTTCATTATGAATTCGCGACTCTAAATAATAGGATCCAACAAACAGGGATTCATAGTAAAAATGCGATAGATGTAGAAATTATTTTATTTCATTTCCATATTTGATATTTCTTTTTATTTTGATATTTTTTTTTCATTATTGTCTATCTTAATTAATGCGTAAGATAGCCAGATAAAATTCTTTTTATTTCCCCAAATTAGAATTCCTCGGAAAGATAAATTCACTTTTTTATTTTATCCTGTTGATAGAGGTTCATAATACCTAATCATGAATAGGGGTAAGATAAAAAATAGATCTGGATCCGGAAGAAAAAAAAAAATTATCCGAAACTTCTGACTCTTACTAGAAAGTGTAACTTATATCACCAAAGAACATTTTTCTTAGTTTTTTTTTTATTATGATGAACTAAATACTTGTTCGCTACAAACAAAATAACTGAATCTAGTGCTATACTTTAATTTTTTGAATTTTGATTCAAGGGAAAGAAACCATGGAGCTGAAATAACTCACTTAGAACACCTTTTAAAGGATTACGTGGTACGATTGGGTCGAATAAGCCTTTATGGAATAAATACTCAGCCGCTTGTGAACCATCGGGTACTGTCTTATTCAATGTTTGTTCAATTACTCTTTTACCCGCAAATGCAATGTACGCATTAGGTTCAGCAATAATGATATCTCCCAACATACCAAAACTGGCTGTTACTCCACCGGTTGTAGGAGATGTAAGGACTGGTACATAGAATAACTTTTTAGTGGATTGGTAATCATATGAAGCAGAAGATATTTTAGCCATTTGCATCAAGCTCAAACTTCCTTCTTGCATGCGTGCTCCTCCAGAAGCACACACAATAATGACAGGTAGAGATCGATTAGTAGCATACTCAATCAAACGAGTGATTTTTTCACCTACTACAGATCCCATACTACCTCCCATGAACTGAAAATCCATAACCCCAATTGCTGTGGGAATACCGTTTAGTTGACCTATGCCTGTTTGAACAGCTTCAGTTAAACCTGTCTTTCTTTGATAAGAATCGATACGATCTTTATAGGGTTCCTCTTCTGAATGAAATTGAATGGGGTCCATAGAAACCATATCTTCATCCATAGGATCCCAAGTGCCCGAATCAATCGAAAGTTCGATTCTATCTGAACTACTCATTTTCAAATGATATCCACACTGTTCACAAATATTCATTTTTGACCTAAGAAGTTTTTTATAATTTAATCCATAACAATTTTCGCATTGAACCCATAAATGTCTGTATTTTTTATTTATATCAAAATCATTAGATCTTCCTCTTATATTGAAATCACTGCCATTATTACGAGTTCTTATACTAAAACTTCCACTTTCACTACCACTTACATTTTCAGTACAAATGAAACTATAAATGTAACTGTCACTGTAATTGTCAGTACCACCTGAAATGGAACTATTAATACTGACTTCAAAACGAAGATAACTATTAATGCAACTATTAATGTGATTAGTCCAACTAGATTGAGTATCATACATGTAATGATAATAGTAGTGATTGTTTCTCTTAGACCCCCTATTCAAAAAACTAGAAAAAAAACCTTCTAATTCACTCAGAAAAGAACTATCATTGTCAATCTCAAAACTATGATTTTCAATATCAAAATATACGGAATAACTGTCACCATTACTATCCCTAACTAAAAAA